GATTCCGGCTAGAAGCATACAAGTACTGTAATGTGCTTCTCCGTGGGTATCTGGTAACCATGTATGTAGGGGTATAATCGGCGATTTGACAGCAAAAGCAATAAAAAATCCAATATAGAATATTATTTCCAAGACTATAGGATACGACTGATTAGCCAATGTTTCAAAATTTAATGTTGGTTCATTAGAACCATATAAACCGATACCCAAAACCCCCATTAAGAGAAAAATAGAACCTCCCGCTGTATACAAAATAAATTTTGTAGCTGAGTACAGACGTTTCCTCCCCCCCCACATAGATAGAAGTAGATAAACGGGAATTAATTCTAACTCCCACACGATGAAAAAAAGTAAAAGGTCCCGAGAAGAAAATAATCCTATTTGACCACTGTACATTGCTAACATCAGGAAATGAAATAATCGAGAATCTCGAGTAACCGGCCAAGCTGCTAAAGTCGCTAAGGTGGTGATGAATCCCGTTAGTAAAATGGGTCCTATAGAAAGTCCATCTATTCCTAATCTCCAATGGAAATCAAAAAAACGTATCCATTTATAATCCTCCACCAGTTGGATTAATGGATCATCCATTTGGAAATGATAACAGAATGTATAGGCCGTTAGAAGGAGTTCGGAGATACATATACATATAGTATACCACCGAATGGCCCTATTTCCTCTATGTGGAAGAAAGAAAATTAAGGAACCTGCAAATATTGGCAAAATTACAATTATTGTTAACCAAGGAAAATAATTCGTGGTAAAGACAAGATACACTTAGACCAGAAAAACCCGTGCTCAAAAGATTTTGAGCACGGGTTTTGTCGGTAAAAAAATCAAATGGATTCAAGTAAAATTTTCTCGAACGTATTAATAAGCTAGACCCATACTGCGAGTTGTTTCATGCCATAAATAAACTCGAACACTCAAGAAATCCGTTGGACAGGCAGATTCACATCTTTTACAACCAACGCAGTCTTCGGTTCTTGGAGCAGAAGCAATTTGTTTAGCTTTACATCCGTCCCAAGGTATCATTTCTAATACATCGGTCGGGCAGGCTCGGACACATTGAGTACATCCTATACACGTATCATAAATCTTTACTGAATGTGACATTGAATCTATACATTTTTGAACGTCATAAATTTTCGACCTAGTAAGCTTATAAACAAATTCTATATTAGATACCAGACGAATCAACAAGTTATCAGAATTTTTAGAATCAATCTACTTCTGGATTGGTTTAGGAGAAAGGTCCAAAATACTTTGATTTCTTCGGTTTTTGCAAACAAGATCATACTTTAATGTAGCAAACATATTAATTCAAATTCCTTTATGAACATTAGAATTTATATGATTAATACTAGTTATTCAACAAATTCGATTGGTTAATACGAGTCGATTTTCGGTTACGATAAATTGATGAAACAATAGCTAGTCCAATAGCTGCTTCAGCGGCTGCAATAGCTATAACAAAAATTGAGAAAATGTCTCCTTTTAATTGACGATTATCAAAAAAATTAGAAAATGTTACAAAATTGATATTAACTGCATTCAATATAAGTTCAAGACACATAAGAGCTCTAACCATACTTCGACTTGTGATCAATCCATAGATACCGATAGAAAATAAATAGGCACTCAAAACAAGTAAATGTTCGAGCATCATTAACCAACTCCTTATCAATCTTATTCATTTCAATCTAAACAATAATTTAATCGAATCGATGGAATCGCATATAACAAGTATTCCATACTTGAATTCCTTATTTATTATTGACGAGCTAGAGCAATTGCACCTATTAAAGCAACTAAAAGAATTATTGAAACGAGTTCAAATGGAAGAAAAAAATCTGTTGATAAATGAACTCCAATTTTTTGACTATTAGTTATCAAATCTTGCTCTAGAATCTGGTTTGATCTTGTAGTCCAAATAATACCGTACCATGAGGTATCTGGAATAGTAGTAATTAGTGAAATAAAAAGACTTGTACAAACCATCGAAGTAACCCCATCCCCAATAGTCCAAAGATGAAAATCTTTGTAATAGTCTGAACCATTCATGAACATCACAGCAAAAATGATTAAAACATTTATAGCTCCTACGTAAATAAGTAGTTGCGCAGCAGCTACAAAGTAGGAATTCAATAGAGTATATAATAAGGATATACAAACAAGAACCAACCCCAACGAAAAGGCAGAATAAATTGGATTGGGAAGTAATACTACTCCTAGACCTCCTAAGATTAGACCCGATCCCAGAAAGACTAAAAGAAAATCATGTATTGGTCCAAGTAAATCCATTTAAAAAAATAGAAATTGAAATATTTCATGACTTTATTGACCTGAGCAGGAAAAAAGAAGTTACTTTATTTTTTATGATATTTCTTAACTAAATGAAATTTGAATGGGTGTGGGTTGATGTAGATAGTGTTAGTGGAGCACTCTCATTCAATATCCGAAAGCATAGTTTGAAACTATATCTATTTTGAAATCATTACTC